AGGGAGGGCCCCAATTGGTAGAAAAAAACCCGCAACCCCTTGGGGTTATCCTGCGCTTGGAAGAAGAAGTAGAAAAAGGAATAAATATAGTGATAGTTTGATTCTTCGTCGCCGTAGTAAATAGGAGAATATTGAAAATAGAATATGTTTCCTCATCTTTACAAAAAAAAAGGAGTAATTAGCTGTGACACGTTCACTAAAAAAAAATCCTTTTGTAGCTAATCATTTATTGATAAAAATTGCGAAGCTCAACACGAGGGCAGAAAAAGATACAATCGTAACTTGGTCCCGGGCATCTACCATTATACCCACAATGATCGGCCATACAATTGCTATTCATAATGGAAAGGAACATTTGCCTATTTATATAACAGATCGTATGGTAGGTCACAAATTGGGAGAATTTGCACCTACTCTGAATTTCCGGGGGCATGCGAGAAACGATAATAAATCTCGTCGTTAATATATTAATTAATAAAGTGGATATGGGTGCTCATCGTTTATTGGTGGGAGGTGAACCTTATGATAAAGAGTGACCCAGATGTAGAAGTATACGCTTTAGGTCAACATATACGTATGTCTGCTCATAAAGCGCGAAGAGTAATTGATCAGATTCGTGGGCGTCCCTACGAGGAAACACTTATGATACTAGAACTCATGCCTTATCGAGCGTGTTATCCCATTTTAAAATTAGTTTATTCTGCAGCAGCAAATGCTAGTCACAATATGGGATTCAACGAAACGGCTTTAATCATTAGTCAAGCCGAAGTTAATGAAGGTACTAGCATGAAAAAGTTAAAACCCCGAGCCCGAGGACGTAGTTATCCGATAAAAAGACCCACCTGTCATATAACTATTGTATTGAAAGATACATCTAAAGAGAAAAACTATTTCATATGGTTAAGAAAATATGGATGGGTATATAAAGATAAGTATAAAGATGTCAGAGAGAGGTATCTATATATGATGGATCATATGCTATATCGTAACAGAATGACGTGGGCTAATAGAGAAATGATATGGCCTTATAGAGATAGCGAGGTGCTATGGGACAAAAAATAAATCCACTCGGTTTCCGACTTGGTACAACCCAAAGTCATCATTCTGTTTGGTTTGCACAACCAAAAAGTTATTCCGAGGGTCTCCAGGAAGATCAAAAAATACAGGATTGTATCAAGAATTATGTACAAAAAAATAGGAAAATATCCTCGGGTGCCGAGGGAATTGCACGCATAAAGATTAAAAAAAGAATCGATCTGATCCAGGTCATAATATATATGGGATTCCCAAAATTGTTCATAGAGGGCAGCCCGCGAGGAATTGAAGAATTACAGAGCAATGCACAAAAAGAATTTAATTCTGTGAACCAAAAACTTAACATTGCTATCACAAGAGTTGAAAAACCGTATGGACAACCTAATATTCTTGCAGAATTTATAGCCGAACAATTAAAGAATAGAGTTTCGTTTCGAAAGGCAATGAAAAAAGCTATTGAATTAACTGAAAAAGCAGATACAAAGGGAATTCAAGTACAAATTGCAGGGCGTATCGACGGAAAGGAAATAGCACGTGTCGAATGGATCAGAGAAGGTAGGGTTCCCCTACAAACCATTCGAGCCAAAATTGATTATTGTTCCTATACAGTTCGAACTATCTATGGGGCATTAGGAATCAAAATTTGGATATTTGCAGACGAGGAATAATGGGCCTTTCGTTGTCTTTCTGTTCCATCCATCCGGCAATTGAATAAAAAATCACAAACTCGTTCATTTTTTTCCGTTCAATCAAAAAAATGAGAATTTTTTCGAATTCTTAATTCTATAGGGTTGAATAACAATTCGATTGACTCCATCTCCATATAATTGCTATGCTTAGTGTGTGACTCGTTGGTTTTTTATTTAGAGTTAGGTTAGGATTAAAAAACAAAGGGCCATCCCCTAGTATGAACTAATAACTATATAACTAATAACCAGCTCATTGCTTCGTATTATCTGGATCCAAGGAACCAGTCGCTATATGATGTATTGATCATATTGTTGTAGCAACTGAAGCATTTTTTTTTACATAAAAGAAAAATCAATCTATAAGGTTGTGAAGCAAAAACAAAGGGATATGGATAAATGGAGGGGTGAGAGAAAGAAAGAAAAAGAATAGCAATGATATATGATTCCAATATGTATGGTCTATGAACTATCTTATAAAAGGCAATGTAATAAAGCATTAATGTATTCGTCCATAATTAATAATTAGATTCGATGAATATGAATACAATTTATACGAAAAATAAAAAAGAATAAAGAGCGCCGAGTCAATAAAGACTGAGAAGATTGATTCAGGAACAAATTTTATTAGGAGCTCCATTGCAGAGTTCGGGCCTAGTCATTAATCGAGAAGCGATGGGAACGACAGAACCTGTGACTGAGGAAGATTCCCTTGAAAACGAATCCTAATGATTCATTGGGTGGGATGGCGGAACGAGCCAAGAACCAATTCATTTATTCTGATAGGTCATGGAACGCCCCTACGAATGAAAGGGATGTTGAAAGAGCAAATATTCGCCCGCGAAAGCCTTACTGGATTGCTAAGTTTTGGGCAATTCAATAAAAATAAATAAAATAAAGGTAAAAATAAATGAAGATTCATTAATTATAAAATGGAATTTATCATTTTATTTTATTCCTACGTGTACGTGACAGATTATATCTCAAAAAATTCCATGATTCATTATTCATTCAATTCAAAATATATACAATATTATTTAATCGTTTCATTCGCGAGGAGCTGGATGAGAAGAAACTCTCATGTCCAGTTCTGCAGTAGAGATGGCATTGAGAAACAACCATCAACTATAACCCCAAAAGAACCAGATTTCGTAAACAACATAGAGGAAGAATGAAGGGAATATCTTATCGAGGCAATCGAATTTGTTTCGGCGGATACGCCCTTCAGGCACTTGAACCCGCTTGGATCACATCTAGACAAATAGAAGCGGGGCGACGAGCCATGGCACGATATGCGCGTCGTGGTGGAAAAATATGGGTACGTATATTTCCAGACAAACCTGTTACAGTAAGGCCTACCGAAACACGTATGGGTTCGGGGAAAGGATCTCCCGAATATTGGGTATCCGTCGTTAAACCGGGTCGAATACTTTATGAAATGGGTGGAGTATCAGAAATTGTAGCCAGAGAAGCTATTTCTATAGCTGCGTCCAAAATGCCTATACGAACTCAATTCGTTATTGCGGGATAGGGATATGGAACGAAAGGAAAGGGGCCTTGTGATGAAAAAACCGCAGTTTTTTTATTTCTGGACAAACAATCTTTCTTCTTTTTTTCTTCGCCCTTTAGTTAGTTAGCATTGAAAGAAAAAAGAGAAAAATAATAAGAATGATATGATTCAACCTCAGACCTATTTAAATGTAGCGGACAACAGCGGGGCTAGAGAATTAATGTGTATTCGAATCATAGGAGCTAGTAATCGCCGATATGCTCATATTGGTGACGTTATTGTTGCTGTAATCAAAGAAGCAGTTCCCAATATGCCTCTACAAAGATCAGAAGTGATCAGAGCTGTAATTGTACGTACATGTAAAGAACTCAAACGTGACAATGGTATGATAATACAATATGATGACAATGCAGCAGTTGTCATTGATCAAGAAGGAAATCCCAAAGGAACTCGAGTTTTTGGTGCGATCGCTCGGGAATTGAGACAGTTGAATTTTACTAAAATAGTCTCATTAGCTCCTGAGGTATTATAAATAGATTCTAAATAAATACTAATAGATGAAAACATAATAAAACATAAAAAAAGGGAGGTTCATAGTAAGATATCTGAACTGAATTAGATTCCATTAATTAGTAGAATGCATTAGTAGATTGTTTCTCACGCATATACCTTTAATAATTCATGAAAAAAAAAGAGTAGAGCATGCTGATTATATAAAAACCCGGAGGCACCAATAATTATAGTTCATCATGGGTAGGGACACTATTGCCGAAATAATAACTTCTATACGAAATGCTGACATGGATAAAAAAGGAACGGTTCGAATAGCATCTACAAATATCACTGAAAACATTGTTAAAATACTTCTACGCGAAGGCTTTATCGAAAATGTGAGAAAACATCGAGTAAGCAAGAAATATTTCTTGGTTTCAACTCTGCGACATAGAAGGAATAGAAAAGGGCCATATAGAACTGTTTTAAAACGTATCAGCCGACCCGGCCTACGAATCTATTCCAACCATCAACGAATTCCTAGGATTTTAGGAGGAATGGGTATTGTAATTCTTTCGACTTCTCGAGGTATAATGACAGACCGAGAGGCTCGACTAGAAGGAATCGGGGGAGAAATTTTGTTATATATATGGTGATCTTTATGATCTACGAATTGCATCCGTAGGAAAACTTCCTATTTTTTTTTTTGAAAAAAGAGGAAGGGTTGTCTAATATCACTCCTACTCCATGAGTTGATAATTAAAGGGGTTACCTGGAATGAAAGAACAAAAATGGATTCATGAAGGTTTAATTACTGAATCACTTTCCAATGGTATGTTTCGGGTTCGTAGTGACTTTTCAACATTCCTCTCGTTCGGATACAATCGGAGGTTCAAAATTTCAAGAGACTTATTTTCTTTTCTTCGAAGGAGTAGATTCAAAATTAAAATAAAATTAAGGAGAAACAA